TTGGTCTCGTGCATCTACCATTATACCTACAATGATCGGCCATACGATTGCCGTTCATAACGGTAAAGAGCATTTGCCTGTTTATATAACAGATCGTATGGTAGGTCACAAATTGGGAGAATTTGTACCTACTTTAAATTTCCGAGGACATGCAAAAAGCGATAATAAATCCCGTCGTTAATCTTATCTTAAAAAACATATCATATAGATAGATACTTATGATTCATTTAGTAGGAGAGAACCCTTATGCTGCTAAGGAAGAAAAAAACAGAAGTATGCGCTTTAGGCCGACATATATCTATATCTGCTGACAAAGCAAGAAGAGTAATTGATCAAATTCGTGGACGTTCCTACGAGGAAACCCTTATGATACTAGAACTTATACCCTATAAAGCATGTTATCCCATTTTCAAGTTAGTTTATTCTGCAGCAGCAAATGCTAGTTACACCATGGGCTCTGTCGAAGCCAATTTAGTAATTATTAAAGCTGAAGTTAACGAGGGTACTACCGTAAAGAAATTCAAACCTCAAGCTCGAGGACGTAGTTATGCGATAAAAAAATCAACCTGCCATATAACGATTGTAGTCAAAGATATCTCTTTAGATGAATATGAAGATATATCTTTCTATTCGTTAAAAAACCCTAGATGGAAAAAGACAACTATGGCAAATCGTGATGTATATAATAGTGAGGTAGTATGGGACAAAAAATAAATCCACTTGGTTTCCGACTTGGTATAACCCAAAGTCATTATTCCCTTTGGTTTGCAAAACCAAAAAATTATTCTCAGGACCTACAAGAAGATCAAAAAATAAGAGACTTTATTAAAAATTATATTCAAAAGAATATGAGAATATCCTCTGGCGCCGAGGGAATTGCGCACATAAAGATTCAAAAAAGAATCGATTTAATCCAGGTCATAATCTTTATGGGATTCCCAAGGTTATTAATAGAAAGTAGACCCCGAGGGGTCGAAGAATTGCAGATGAATCTACAAAAAAAATTTCATTATGTAAACCGAAAACTTAACATTGCTATCACAAGAATTGCAAAACCTTATGGAAACCCTAATATTCTTGCAGAATTTATAGCCGGACAATTAAAAAATAGAGTTTCATTTCGAAAAGCAATGAAAAAGGCTATTGAATTAACTGAACAAGCAGATACAAAAGGAATTCAAGTGCAAATTGCAGGGCGCATCGACGGAAAAGAAATTGCCCGTGTTGAATGGATCAGAGAGGGCAGGGTTCCTCTACAAACGATTCGAGCTAAAATAGATTATTGTTCCTATACAGTTCGGACTATATATGGGGTCTTGGGCATTAAAATTTGGATTTTTATAGACAAGGAAGAAGAATAAGAAAACTTTTATTGTTTTTTCCTTCTATCAATGGATAGAAGGAAAAGAGGGAAGCTCGTTCATTATTTTTCCTACCAAACAAACAAATTCTTAGTTCTACAGGGTTGAATAAAAATTCAATTGACTTTTTTTTTTTATAATTGCTATGCTTAGTGTGTGACTCGTTGGTTTTTTTTTTTAGGGTTGGGGTTACAAAAGACCGGCCTAATAGTATGAAAACCAATTCATCACTTCATATTATCTGGATCTAAAGAACCAGTCAAGATATGTTAAATCAGTCATATCTTTGTAGCAACTGAAACAATTAAACTTTAAATTTTTTAAAAGCAAAATTATAGAAGAAAGATATGGATAAATGGAAGGGTGAGAGAAAGAGAGAAAAAGAATATCAATGATATAGAATTCCAATATGGAAGGTCTATGGGTCATCTCATAAAAGACAGTGTAATAAAGCATCAACACTAATTCATTCATACATAATGAAATATTCAATATTCTATGAATTTCTTATAGAAGAGAAGAAAAAACTCAAGAGCTTCGAGTTAATAAAGACTAAGAAGGTTGACTCAAGAATAAATAGGATGATGAGCTCCGTTGTAGAATTCTGACCTAATCATTTAGTACGAAGTGGTGGAAACGAAGGAACCTGTGAATCCAAAAGATTTTTTAAACAAATGAATCTTAATGATTCACTAGTTTAGGATGGCGAAATGAACCAGAAATCAACTCATCTATTCGGAAAAGTGACGAACAACAAGTGCTAGAACTAAAATAGAAATTGCAAGAGTAAATATTCGCCCGCGAAATTTTTTTTATTTGTAAACTCGGATAAAGGACAAAAGACAATAAAGAGTTATTAGGACGTTAGAAAAAAAAAAAGAACATTTTTTTATAAAAATGTTCTAATAGTTATTCAAATTAATTGAAATTCCATTTTTAATCCTTTTATTCGCGAGGAGCTGGATGAGAAGAAACTCTCACGTCCAGCTCTGTAGTAGAGATGGAATTCCGAAACAACCATCAACTATAACCCCAAAAGAACTAGATTCCGTAAACAACATAGAGGAAGAATGAAGGGAATATCTTATCGAGGTAATCATATTTGTTTCGGTAAATATGCTCTTCAGGCACTTGAACCCGCTTGGATCACATCAAGGCAAATCGAAGCGGGTCGCCGAGCAATGACACGAAATGCACGCCGCGGTGGAAAAATATGGGTCCGTGTCTTTCCAGACAAGCCAGTTACAATAAGACCTGCTGAAACACGTATGGGTTCGGGGAAAGGATCTCCTGAATATTGGGTAGCTGTTGTTAAACCAGGGCGAATACTATATGAAATAAGTGGAGTAACCGAAAATATAGCTAAAAGGGCTATTTTAATAGCAGCATCTAAAATGCCTATACGAACTCAATTTATTATTTCAAAATAAAAATGTAGAACCGACAGAAATGAGTCTTGGGGATGAAACAAAATCGCCCGTTTTTTTAGACTTAGACAAACAATATTTCTTTTATTTTCTTCATCCTTTGCATTGGAAGAATAGACTCAAAAATTTATATGATTCAACCTCAGACCCATTTAAATGTAGCGGATAACAGCGGAGCTCGAAAATTGATGTGTATTCGAATCATAGGAGCTAGTAATCGACGATATGCTCATGTTGGTGACGTTATTGTTGCTGTGATCAAAGAAGCAGTACCAAACATGCCCCTAGAAAAATCAGAAGTAGTCAGAGCTGTAATCGTTCGTACCTGTAAAGAACTTAAACGTGAAAGCGGTATGATAATACGATATGATGACAATGCTGCAGTTGTGATTGATCAAGAAGGAAATCCAAAAGGAACTCGCATTTTTGGGGCAATTCCCCGCGAATTGAGACAATTAAATTTTACTAAAATAGTTTCATTAGCTCCCGAAGTATTATAAAAAAAAAGATCTGATTTTTGGGGATATTTGAGGGGAAATAGATTAAGAACTAGATTAATTCGTAGCTTGTGTTTCACGCATATACCTTGAAAATTTTCTATTCAGAAAAAAAAAAAAGAAAAACATGTTAATTATATCCAATTTTGGGATACCAAAAGTTTTAGTTCATCATGGGTAGAGACACTATTGCTGAGATAATAACTTCTATACGAAATGCTGATATGGATAGAAAAAGAGTTGTTCGCGTAGCATCTACTAATAGTACCGAAAATATTGTTAAAATACTTTTCCAAGAAGGTTTTATCGAAAACGTCAGAAAACATCGAGAAAAAAACAAAAATTTTTTGGTTTTAACCCTGCGACACAGCAGGAATAGGAAAAGACCCTCTAGAAATTTGTTAAATTTAAAACGGATCAGCCGACCCGGTCTACGAATCTATTCTAACTCTCAGCGAATTCCTAGAATTTTAGGTGGAATGGGGGTTGTAATTCTTTCTACCTCTCGGGGTATAATGACAGATCGGGAGGCTCGACTAGAAGGAATCGGCGGAGAAATTTTATGCTATATATGGTAATACATTAAATATCCAAATGAAATCCGAAACCTCTTCCTATTTGTAAAAAAAAAAGAAAGGGGTTCAGTTGTCTAATATCGTTTCTCCTCCATTAGTTGATACCTCAAGGGGGCTTTACCTGGAATGAAAGAACAAAAATGGATTCATGAAGGTTTAATTACTGAATCGCTTCCCAATGGCATGTTCCGGGTTCGGTTAGATAATGAGGATCTGATTCTAGGTTATGTTTCGGGAAAGATCCGGCGTAGTTTTATACGGATATTGCCCGGAGATAAAGTCAAAATTGAAGTAAGTCGTTATGATTCAACCAGGGGACGTATAATTTATCGACTCCGAAACAAGGATTCGAAAGATTAGGTTCTTTTTTTCTTTTATTCAATATGATTCGAGATTAAAAATTTCAAGAAACTTATTTTCTACCAAGAAGTAGATTCATAATTAAGATAAGGAATGAAAAATATGAAAATAAGAGCTTCCGTTCGTAAAATTTGTGAAAAATGTCGACTAATCCGTAGACGGGGGCGCATTAGAATAATTTGTTCCAACCCGAGACATAAACAAAGACAAGGATAAGGGGATAATAAGACTCACTAAAGGGGCTCAGCGTACAAAAAAAAAAAAAAATTTGTTTTGACATGAAATGGATATATCCATATATTTCTAACTCATATTTATGAGATGATACAATATGGCAAAAGCTATACCGAGACGTAGAAATGTACGTATTGGTGCACGTAAAAGTGCACGTAAAATACCAAAGGGAGTTATTCATGTTCAAGCAAGTTTCAATAATACCATTGTCACAGTTACAGATGTACGAGGTCGGGTGGTTTCCTGGTCCTCGGCCGGTACTTGTGGATTCAAGGGCACGAGAAGAGGGACACCCTTTGCCGCTCAAACCGCAGCAGCAAGCGCTATTCGTACAGTAGTAGATCAAGGTATGCAACGAGCAGAAGTCATGATAAAAGGCCCCGGTCTCGGAAGAGACGCCGCATTACGAGCTATTCGTAGAAGTGGTATACTATTAACTTTTGTGCGGGATGTAACCCCTATGCCACATAATGGCTGTAGACCTCCTAAAAAAAGACGTGTGTAGAAATAAACAATAAATAATTTTTAAGAGAAACAAGAGAAATA